TAGGAATGTGGTACAAGGAATTCCCGACATCTGGTAGAAAAAGAATATAAATATAAACAAGCAAAACATAATTTTTTTAATCATACATAATGGAATTGCCAACAATTTTTTTTTTACAAACTTAACTTGATGTTGATAAATCGTGGATCTAGAAATTCATTTCGGACAATTGAACCTTCTCAAACTGTTTCTTTTTAAGAACCAAAAAGATTTGTGCCAAAACAACAGATGCTAAGAAGAACAAAAGGCCTTGAACACGTAATGGATCTTGAAGTACTATTTCTGCATCCCCCTGGCCAAATCCACCCACATTAGGATTACTCGTTAATGGTTGATCAAGTTTGATAGATTCGCCCTCCGAAACAAGAAGTTCTGGTCCTGGAGGGATAATATCAACTACTTGACGTCCATCCGATGCATCCACTATGGTTATTTCGTATCCCCCCTTTTCTTTTCGTATGATTTTGCTTACTATACCCGCTGCTGTAGCATTATAAACTGTATTGTTACTCTTGCTCCCGTCGGGATAAATCTGACCCCTTCCTCTGTTCCCGCCCACGTATATGGGATATTTTAAGAAGTGAACATCTTTATTAGTAGCGGGGTCCGGGGAAAGAATAGGAAAGGCGATTTCACTATACTTCTGACCGGGAACAGGACCTATCACAAGAATATTTTTTTTAGTGGGGCGGTAGCTCTGAAAAGACAGATTGCCTATCTTTTCTTTCATCTCGGGCGAAATACGATCGGGCGGAGCTAATTCAAACCCCTCAGGTAAAATAAGAACAGCCCCCACATTCAACGACCCCTTTTTACCATTAGCAAGAACTTGTTTCAGTTGCATATCATAAGGAATTCGAACAACAGCTTCAAATACAGTATCTGGAAGTACCGCTTGTGGAACCTCAATATCCACGGGCTTATTAGCTAAATGACAATTGGCGCATACAATACGCCCAGTCGATTCTCGTGGGTTTTCATAACCCTGCTGTGCAAAAATGGGATAGGCATTTGAAATGGATGCCCGAGTTATTATATATATCATGAGCAATACGGAAATGGATCGAGTAATCTCTTCCTTTATCCAAGAAAAGGTATTTCTAATTTGCATGGTCCAATCATTGATCCCGAAAATTTCTACAATAAAATTAGGTAGGTCGCTAGTATAGTTCCCTATCCGCGATTCTGGTATTTACTGAAATAATTTTACTAGAATATAGGAGGAATCCCCTGGATGGGTAGAAAGAGTAAGTACAACTTTGAATGCTTTGCTTATGTACAAAGTAACAAACATTATAATTGGATCAGTGGATCATTTTTCAGTCATTCATTGAATGATAAATCACTACAAGTGACGGAGATACACGATTTAAATAACGGAAGATACAATATTTTAAAATTGTATCTAGAATGACTGGAAAAGTGGAAACAAGACCAGATAGAATTTGATCGTTATAAACAAATCCAAAATCTTTGTAGACATAGCCAATCATTAGTTCCCAACCGTGGGGTGAATGGAATCCGATACATAAATCAGTTAATAAAAGAATAGAAAAAGCTTTTATTGTGTCGCTTAAGTTATATAGGAATTCTTGAACCCAAGAGTTAAGAATAACAAGTTCTTCATTACCCAGAATAGAATAACCACTTAGAATAACGAAACAGATTATATTTGTCGAGAAGTGCAAAATCGTATGGATACGATCCTCGTTGTGCATCTTGATCAATTGAATCGTCTCTTTGTGCATTCCTATTCCTATACGAAGCTTTTGTAGATGTGTTTGCGGATATTCCTTTATAATTTCGTCCAACAGGAAGAGTTCCTCTAATTCTATGAATTTTTCTAGAATACGCTTTTCTTGAATATCATTCAAAAAAGTTTCGGATTGCCTAGTATTCCACAAATTAGTAACCCAAGATTCCAGACTTTTATTAAATGAGAAAGAGATCCACCCGGGCAAAAATACTATAGATGCAAGATATAGAAGGGGAATGAATGCTTTCTTTTTTGCCATTTTTTGAATTGTTAATGAACCCACCTCATTCGTCGACTCTATGCGATCTAATATTTCTACCAAAGATGAGTTCTATTACAAAGTATAAGGTATCGAGCCTATGAATCTATTCCCTGTTTTTTATTTGTAATTCAATGGTTAGTCCTTGAATCCAGAAAGAATACATAAATCTAATAAGAGTCCACTTCGACAGATATCTCAATTGATCAAATTCGAAACAATTGCCTCCTTTCGATGAGTGCTCGAAATAGCCCCTTTGCTTAAAGTAATGAATATTATTCGGATTTCAAGACCACGGAACTCCCTTTCTATCAAAATCTCAACTATCAAAATATTTCGAAAAAAAAAAAGAAAAATTCTTTATTCCGAAGTGTTTTGATATATGAGATGAATCCATTATTTCGATTTCTTACTTGTTTTGTTACTGAATTGAGTTAGTGGATTTACATATGCATTTTGCGAACAAACATGGTTTCATTTTTTAGCTGTTCCGTATACGTCGTCTTTGGCTCGAATGGGCATTCGGAAGAAACTTAAGTTATGCTATAGAAAAAAAGAGGATTCTTGAGCTTTTTTTTTTTCTCCTGCTGAGAAAGCATTTATTCTTCAGTTCATTTCAAATTTCAAAATACTTCAATTGGCACACGCAAGAAATAGGCCAATTCAGCAGCTTTTTGCTCAATTTCTAGTGGAGTCAAATTATCATCAGTACGAGTCAAGGGAATGGCCCCCTGGCCTCTTATTTCTATATAAAGGACACGACGAGCATAAATACCTTCTTTAACTTCTATTCTGATGGACTGAATATCTTTCATAAGAAATCGTAGAAAAATGCGACGATTTTTTCCAGGAAATCCCCAACGAAAAATACACACTATTCCTTCTTTTCTATCGAATCGATCATAACCACTACCTACATTCCACGAAATTGTGCACCACAAATAGGAGCTAATAAAGAGACCTGCGATTCCATAGAAAGACATCACGATCCCTTGTGGAAAAAAAATGATTTGCTGAGGTGGAAATAAAGATATCAAATTCCTACCAAGATAACTGGAAACTCCGACGAATAAGAATCCCAATGAACCTAAAAAAAGGATAAAGGCCCAGCATAAATTACTTGTTTTTCGAGACCCCGCTATAAGTTCTATCCATATATGATCTGATCGCCAACTCATACTAGATCCAGTTGCATTTTATTGGAATTGAGAAAATAAGCCAAATAAAATAAAGGAATTTGACTTTACTTTTTTTGTTTTGTTTCCGAAGTAACTCTCATCAACTAGCACTATTCTGATGTGAACCCTTCGGAGTAATTCATCAAATTGGTTAGATCTAAAAGAAGAACATCCCCTTCATATGATCCCCTATAGATATCTATATACACAGAGATACATTGACTTTACATTTACATTTCAGACATCCGTCCCCCATCCCGATCTCTTTTTGAAAATACCTAGAATTTATAATTCATTTATCCCATATATCATGTTTACGCATGTATAAGAGCTCTTTCATTTATGTTCGGAGGGAGTCACATGTTATACAATACAATATTCTATTAAATAAATATCTGTGTTATCGAATATCTAAGCTAAGTCTTGAAAAAAAAAAAGATAAATAAGATTTGTCCCCATCGGATCTAAAACTAAAAAATTTTGTTTCTTTGAACAAAAAGAAATAAAGAAGCCATTGCAATTGCCGGAAATACTAGGCCCACTAAAGGCACCAAAATAGAGGGTAAGTTGTTGAGAATTGTCATAAAATGAAATGGGTACCTCGATTTAATATTTGTACCTGTTATTATCATAAAGATATCTGATAATTATATTAAGTATATCTAAGTGAGTATATAATAAAGTGAGTATATATAATAAGTGCAAGGAATGTAGAACTCAATAAATGGACTAATTCATTTTTCTAAATGAAATATATGTATGATAATTGACTTTCTTTATTTACTTTTTTTTTCTTGTTCTTGTCTTCTAATTTGAATTAATAAAGAAAGAGAAGGAGTTTCACACAAATTACCGAAAAATTCGTTAGAATCCGATCTAACAATAGGAATTCTTAGTAAAAATAAAAAGGGGGGTTTTCGGTAGATATAGAAAGATGCAAGACTCTATCCCTATATCTTCTATATTTGTATATAATACACACACAAGAAGGGAAGATGAAATTCGTTTTATTTGCCTTGCCTAATTCTAATTTCGCGGAAGGACGAATGCGCTTTTTATCTTTTTGATAGAGGTTTCTTGATTACTAATCAGTAATATCGGTAAAAAAAAAAAGAATTATTCGCATGATTCTTTTTATGATTCTCTTTACACTTAAATCGTATGTGACCAAAGCAAAGAAAAATACATTCTTTTCTTTGTGTTTTTCCTTGGATTCCGATAACCTAACTAACTACTTGTTCGCGACAAATCAAATAAAATAATTGAACTTAAGACTCTACTTGATTAAATTTTGAGTCAAAGGAAAAAAGGCGTGGAGCTGAAATAACTCAGTCAGAACACCTTTTAAAAGATTACGTGGTACGATTGAATCGAATAAGCCCTTATGGAATAAATATTCAGCCGCTTGTGAACCTTCAGGTACTGTCTTATTCAATGTTTGTTCAATTACTCTTTTACCTGCAAATGCAATATAGGCATTGGGTTCAGCAATAATGATATCCCCCAACATACCAAAACTAGCTGTTACCCCACCAGTAGTAGGAGATGTAAGAATTGACACATAGAATAACCTTTTATTTGATTGATAATCATATAAAGCGGAAGATATTTTAGCCATTTGCATCAGGCTCAAACTTCCTTCTTGCATGCGCGCCCCTCCGGAAGCACACACTAGAATAAGAGGTAAAAATTTATTGGTAGCATACTCGATCAAACGGGTGATTTTCTCGCCCACTACGGATCCCATACTACCCCCCATAAATTGAAAATCCATAACCCCAATTGCTATGGGAATGCCGTTTAGTTT